GACCTCTTCCCCTATTCCCTCCTACGTATATAGGATATTTTAAGAAGTGAACATCTTTCTTAGTCGTGGGGTCGGGGGAAAGAATAGGAAAGGCGATTTCACTATATTTCTGACCGGGGACAGGCCCTATCACAAGAATATTTTTTTGATTCGGGCGATAGCTCTGAAAAGACAAATTACCTATCTTTTCTTTCATCTCAGGAGAAATACGATCGGAAGGGGCTAATTCAAACCCTTCCGGTAAAATAAGAACAGCCCCCACATTCAACCCCCCCCTCTTACCATTAGCAAGAACTTGTTTCACTTGCTTATCATAAGGAATTCGAACAACTGCTTCAAATACAGTATCAGGAAGTACTGCTTGTGGAACCTCAATATCTACGGGCTTACTAGCTAAATGGCAATTGGCACATACAATACGCCCAGTCGCTTCTCGTGGATTTTCATAAGCTTGCTGCGCAAAAATAGGATATGCACTTGAAATAGATGTCCGAGTTATGAGATATATCATGAGCGATACGGAAATAGATCGAGTAATCTGTTCCTTTATCCAAGAAAAAGTCTTTCTAGTTTGCATAGTCTAATCATTGATCCGAAAATTTCTACAATAAATTGGGTAGGTCACCAGTATAGTTCCCTATCCACGATTCTGCTATTTACTGGAATCATTTTACTGGAATACGATAGGAAAATCTTCCAGATAGGAAGTTTTTAATGCATATGTAGAACTACAAAGTAAGAAAAATTCTAATTATATTAGATTAGAATATTCGGTAGATCATTTATCAATCATTCAATGAATGATAAATAACTACAAGTGACGGAGATACACGATTTAAATAATGGAAAATCCAATATTTAAAAATAGTATCAAGGATAACTGGCAAAATGGAAACAAGAACAGATATAATTTGATCATTATGAACAAATCCAAAATCTTTGTAGACAGAATCAATCATTAGTTCCCAACCGCGGTGTGAATGAAATCCGATACAGAAATCGGTTAATAAAAGAATCAACAAAGATTTGACTGTATCACTTAAATTAGATAGGAATTCCTGAGCCCAAGAGTTAAGAATAACAAGTTCTTCATTACCTAAAATAGAATAACCGCTTAGAATAACAAAACAGATTATATTTGTTGAGAAATGCAAAATCATATGGATAGAATCCTCATTATGGATCTTGATTAATTGGATTGTTTCTTTGTGGATTCCTATAGGAAGTTTTTGCAGACATGTCTCCGAATAGTCTTTGATCATTTCGTCCAAAAAGAGGATTTCTTCTAATTCTATGAACTTTTCTAGAATGCTTTTTTCTTGAATATCATTCAAAACAATTTCGGATTGACCAGCATTCGACCAATTAGTAACCCAAGATTCCATACTTTTAGTAAATGAGAAAGAAATCCACCAGGGCAAAAATATTATAGATGCAAGATAGAAAAGAGGAGTGAAGGCTTTCTTTGTTGTCATTTATCACCTGTGAATTTTTAATTAACCCACTTCATTTGTCGACTCTATATGATCGAATATTTCTTGCAAACCTAAGTTCTAGGCAAGGTATCAAATCTATGAATCTATTTGATTTGTAATTTTCTTTTAATCTAAAAAGAATACAGAAATAAACTAAGACTCCACTTCGAATTCAAACGAAGAAAAAATCCAAAATTTTCTGTCCAGATATCTCAATTCATCAAATTCTAAAGAAGTGTTTCCTTTTGATGAATGACCAAAAGAAGTACTTTCTTTAAGGAATAAATATTATTTAGATTTTGAGACGAAAGAACTCCTTTTCTATCAAAATCTCCAATATTTAGAAAAAATGCCAATGATACCTCATAGTCAAGAATAGAATAATTGAGAGAAAGATATTATGATGATCAAAAAAATGAGTGGAAAAACAAGACAGAGATGGGCCAGTTATCATTATTAAGAAAACCCATTATTGCTTAGTCAAGAACACAAAGGAAAGGATAACAAAAGGTCGATTGACAAAACAAAAAGGAAATAATTGACAAGATATGATTTATCTGCATCTAAAGTATCACTTCCAACAAATATTGAACTTCAAAAAAAAGAGCAATTTATTTCTTTCTTTCGAAATAGTTTAATATATGAGATATGAGATGGATTGAATCTAGTAGTTCAATTTCTTATTTGTTTCAGTTGAGTTGCATGGATTTGGGTACACATAAAAAAGCACAAAAAAGTTTTGTTTTATGGTTGTTCCATATACGTCGACTTTGACTGAACTGAATGTTCTGACTAAACTTCAGTTAAGTTATGTTATAGGATTCTTGCATTTTTTCCCACCTGCGCTGAGAAAGCATTCGTTTTTCCAGTTCCTTTTCTCAAAAAACTTCAATTGGTACGCGCAAGAAATAGGCCAATTCCGCGGCTTTTTGTTCAATTTCTCGTGGAGTCAAATTCTCATCAGTATGGGTCAACGGAATAGCCCCACGGCCTCTGATGTCCATATAAAGGACACGACGAGCATAAATACCCTCTTTCACTTCTATTCTAATGGATTGAATATCTTTTATAAAGAATCGGAGGAATATGCGACGATTTTTTCCAGGAAACCCCCAACGAAAAATACACACTTTTCCCTCCCTTTTATCGAATCGATCATAACCACTACCTACATTCCACGAAATTGTACACCACAAATAGGAACTAATAAAGAGACCCGCGATCCCGTAGAAAGACATCACGACCCCTTGCGGAAAAAAAATAATTTGCTGAGACGGAATAAAAGATATCAAATTTTTACCAAGATAGCTAGAAGTTCCAACCAATAAGAATCCTAATGAACCTAAAAAAACGATAAGGGCCCAGAAAAAATTACTTCGTTTTCGAGACCCCGTTATAAGTTCTATCCATATATGTTCTGATCGCCAACTCATACTTAATCCGATTGCATTTTATTGAAATTAAGAGAATATCCCAAATTATTTTGACTTTACTTTCTTTTGTTTCCAAAGGAACTCCCATCAACTAGCACTAGTTTGATGGGAACCTTTAGGAGTAATTCATCAAATTGATTAGATCTAAAATAAGAACATACTCTTCCTAGGTTAGAGGATCCCAATATACATTATTGATATACATATAGATCCACCAACTTTACATTTTAAGGATCCGACGATCCTGATCTATTTGAAACTAGCTAGAATTCATTTACCCACAGAGCGTTTTCTGCAGGCATAAGAGCTTTTTCCTTTATGTTTGGCAGAAATCACACGTTATACCATAGTTCCCGAAATAAATCTCTGTGTTATGCTACAAGTCTAAGTTTCAAAAAAAACAGATAAGGTTGGTCCCTTCAGATCTAAACAATCTTGTTTTTTTGAACATGAAGAAATAAAGAAGCCATTGCAATGGCCGGAAATACTAGGCCTACTAAAGGCACAAAAATAGAGGGAAAATTGAAAGTTGTCATAAACATAAAATGGATACCTCGATTTACGATATTGATTGCACCCGTTTTTTTATTAAATATCATTAAATATTAAATATCATATTTTATATTTATTTTTATATTGGTTAGAATATTGATTAGAATTAAGAATTGTAATTCTTATGAATTCTTATTATTAATTAATTCAATTTGAAAATTCTTATTAAATAGATTAAGTATCTACACATCTAAGTGAATATATAGAATAAGTCCAAAGGATGTAGAACTAAATAAATGGACTTAGTGTACTCTACTTGATTGAATTTGAATTCAAAGGCAAGAAGCCGTGGAACTTCAATAACTCACTCAGACTGCTTTTTAAAAGAGGACGTGGTAGGAGTAGCTCGAATGCACCATTCTCGAATAAAAACTCAGATACTTGTACATCTTCGGGTACTTCTTCCTTCAACACTGCCTCAATTACTCTTTTACCTGCAAATGCAATTTCAGCATCTGGTTCAGAAATAACGATATTTCCCAACATACCAAAACTAGCCAGTACTCCACCAGTAGTAGCCGACGCAAGGAGTGATATATAGAATAAATTTGGATTTGATTGATGCCTATTATATAAGGCATGCGCGATTTTAGCCATTTGCATCAAGCTCAAAATTCCTTCTTGGACGCGCGCCCCTCCCGAAGCACACACGATAATAAGGGGTAGAGAGTGAATGGTAGCATATTCAATCAAAGAGGTGATTGTCTCCCCGACTGCGCATCCCATACTACCCGCAATAAATCTAAAATCCATAACTCCAAGTGCTAGGGGAATACCATTTAGTTGACCTACGCCTGTTTTAATAGCGTCCGGCAATCCTGTCTCTTCTTGATAATAAGCAAGACTATGTCCATACTCCTCTCCCTCCGGATCCTTTTCATAAACTTTATTCAGGAGATCATCCACTTTATCCATTGGATCATCCAATTGATCCATTGGATCATCCACTTTATCCATTGGATCATCAACTTGATCCAGGGGATCATCCACTTGATCCGTTGGATCATCCACTTTATCCATTGGATCATCCACTTTATCCAGGGGATCATCAACTTGATCCAGGGGATCATCCACTTGATCCAGGGGATCATCCAGTCTATCAACTTCAGGAACTTCATTAAAAGGAGATTTTTGATGAACAGTAGTCTCCTCGTCCTGTTCATCAAAATCATCGTCAAAACTCGCTTCATGGTCCATTCCCATTTCTTCAATTTCTTCAAGAATGGAATTCCGTGCAGAAGGAAAGGCTTTTAACAATTCCTCCCGATCATCATCCACTTTACCCACCTTATCATCCATTGGATGACTTGGATAAAGACCTTCCCAGTCACGACTATCGTTAATCCAATTACCGCCAATTGCGGTATCCACCTCACCGTCCAATCTATCAAAGACGCAAAATGCCGCAACATCGTATCGGTTGTAAGCTTGATCAACGCCGTGTACGACATCTCGATGTACAACAATATCGCCGTCATCAACGCCAGCGCTATCAACGTGGTCTTCATCATATACCACAGCGCCCTTAATAGAAGAATTTATTTCAAACTGAACTAACCGATGTATTTTATGAATGTTTAGAAATTCAACTCTATCCCATTGGATGGGGTCCACAGAGACCATGTCTCCACCCATAGGACACCAAGTACCGGGGTCGATCAAAAGTTCGATTCTGTCCGAACTGTCTATTTTTAACTGAGCTTCACAAAATTCACAAATAAACAGTCGTTTTTTGCAATCTTCTTTGTAATTGATTATTTCACAAAATTCGCATCGAACCCACAAATGGCTGTAATCCGTCCGGTACTCGTTTTTTGGAGTCTCCTCCGGCTTTAAAAAGCTTTCAGAGCTTTCTGTTAGAGTTTCCTCGAACTCTAACGAGCTTTCAGAGTTTTCTGTTAAAGTTATTAAATCACTACTCTCACTACTATCACCAGGCTGAATAACAGTGTCAAGGGAAGGATCCACGTAATCAGCCACACGAAGTTGAGTGGGATTGTAATTATTCCAACCGATGTACTCCGGTAAAGAATCTTCGCTTATACCTTCATTATCGCCAGAATTATGCCGTTGCAGCAAAGGATCTTCGCTCGTACTTTTATTCACATAAATAGAATGTGGAAAAATACCCAGAGTATTGTCTAGTTCCTCTTCTAATTTTCTTATTTCCTCTTTTTTGGTTTTTTTTTTTTCATTTTCTATGTTACTTTTACATAGACTTTCAATTTCACCCAGACTTTGACTTTCACTCAGACAAGAATGATCGTTCAGATAAGAGCGATCGTTCTCAACCTCATAAAAATCAAAAATCTCCCCATAATTAATAGAAAGACCGCATTTAGCCTTACTCAGCGCATTTAGAATTTCATTTGATACTTCCAGAAATTTATCCTCATGTTTAGGAGTTTTTGACATTAACTCATTTAATACCGCGTTGTGTAAGAGATCATCTGGCATGAAATTCTGAATGTCTTTGAGGCGGATTAAACCACTCACATTACTTTTAACAGTACCATTGGCGCTATTATCATTGAAATTGAAATTACTTTTCATATTATTATTGACATTAGCGCCGATATTATCATTGAAATCGAAATTCCTTAAAGACTTTTTAAAGGTCTTATTGACGAAATTTTTATTCATGGTACTATTCATCTTCATGTTGAGTGGATAATTAGAATTTCCGACCATAATAAAAAAATTAGGATTATCTCTCCTAGACCTACATTTAAAAGATCTAATCAAATTATGATTATCTTTCCTAGATTTGTCAGGACAAAATCAAAATCATTAACAATAATATCACCCGCGGATTTTCTTGATTTTGATTTTTTAAAAGTTCTAATAAAGTTATGGTTATCGCTGTCCTGAGAATCTCAAAATCATTTGAAATAATATCCTCCCCCAACCTACGGATTTCGGCTTCGAATCTCTCCATTTTTTAGCTCGTACCTAATGAAAGGACGGGACGAACACCAGCTGATTGGCAGTCTCTTCCGTCTCTTTTTTTAAACATTCTTCTACTTTTTATAATACAAATGAAGATACTGGCGTGAATGGAGACGGATTCCCCCCAGTAATAGAGTACCCGCACCCGCACTCGAAAAAGCCTTCTCGTTCTAACTCCTTGAATTTTTTAAATATTGCTCGGAATCTTTGCTGAGTCCATATCAGATGGACTTCAGCGCTCGTATAACACCGGAACCTTTCGAATATTCGGATTAAGTCCTCTAGTTTTGGTTCAGATAACGTTTGGACTAGAAATGCCTTCAAATTTTGTAGAAATTCTTTCAGCAAGCCGCGTTTGCACTCCCCCTTCCCTTTATTTTTTTTTATTGATTGTTTCCAAAGGGGAAATGTAAGAATTAGGTACCGATTACGAGAACGAGTTGTTTGCCTTACTAAAAGTAATACTGATAGGGTGGTCCGAGGCTAAATAAGCTATAACCGGGTTGCTTCCCATCGGGTCGCTTTGTATAGTAATCTTAGCACTAGAGCCGTTCGTTAAGTCGGTTATTGTTCTCAAGTTGCTGAATGTTCTATAAAGTAATAAGGATAGTATCGTTATTACTTATAGACAAAAATATGTTTTCCATACTGATAAAATCTACGTCTGGCATAAGATTTTCTATATTAATATTATTAATATTCTCATCTGATAGTATAATCAGAACAGATTCTCTACAGATTAAACTTTTGTTTATTTGATCTACGACTACAGTCCGCGTTGGACTGATAACGTTTATCGTTGGGTGAGCCAACGAAGGTGGAATTGATAACTCCCAGTGTAGTCCGTGTCCCATGGTCGACCCCCCCTAGAAGTATTTTGATTTAAGTTCTTTTCTTTCTAAGAGGTAGAATAGAATAACAAAAATATTTCTGATCAAAACAAAGAACAAAGAAAATTGCCTTGTGAAATCCTATTTTATATTTTCTTATAAAATACCTAGGCCTTGGATATATAATGATATATAATTCAAGACCTAGCATCTTTTCTCTTTTCCATGAATTTTGAAGCCCTTTAACTTTGTAATTGATTTGCTTAGGCCAAAAACATCTTTCGATAAGAAAAAACTAGGCCATTATATCACTATATATCCAATTTGAAATTTAGATATGCCCCTATATAAAAATTTGGATATAGATATTTGGATATAGTGCCTAGGCGGATTATCATTATGGACGTTATGGATATGTAACTTGATTCAGGTATAGTATACATATCCAAGATTTTATCCATACAATAATATAAAATTTATCCACATCTTCTACCTACCCCCCAAAAATAGATAAAAATAGATTCAATCTATCTTCAATCTACATAAAGCATATTCAAATATATATACGTATATATATATAAATATAACTAAAGAATATACTAATAAAAGGAATCTACCAAGCTTAAGTATAATATCCACGGATACCATAGGCTTGTTTGTCTTGAATATACAAGACAAGGATAGGTAAATTTTAAGTTTTGGGTTAGGTTCTTACTCCTCATATTCTATTTCGAAATAGATTTTTATGGACTCGCACCCCAAGCCCACAAATTTTCTATATTCTAAACGAATATAAATGAAATAGAAAATGAAAAGCTTGTTATTTTATTTTTATTTAATAAAATAATATTAATAAAATAATAATAATAATATACCAACCATGACTTATCTGTTCTTGTCAATCCTAAAATAAACAGCTTGTTATTTAATAAACAGCTTGTTATTTAACAGTATAACACGACTTATCTGTTCTTATCAACCCCAAAACGAAAAGCTTGTTATTTAACAATATACCATGACTTATCTGTTCTTATCAACCCCAAAACGAAAAGCTTGTTATTTAACAATATACCATGACTTATCTGTTCTTGTCAACCAACCCTAATAAGTAAGTATTTCAATTTATTCAAATTTATTATAAATCAATTAAGTGGATTACAAAAAGAAAATATGGATTGCTATAGATAGAAGATAGAATTTCGGCGAGGTAGTGGGTTGCCCGGGATTCGAACCCGGAACTAGTCGGATGGAGTAGAGAATTTCTTTGGTTAGTTAAATAAAGAAAAGCCCCTCCCCAAGCCGTGCTTGCACTTTTCATTGCACACGGCTTTCCCTATGTATATCTCATTTCCTTTCTTAGAAAGACTTTATTTAAAAAGTTGAATACTCAATTGATTTACCCCCTATGAAATACTACATCAACATTTCAGAATAGTCGAAATCCGTGAAAATTTTGGATTTCCAAGATCTCAGAATTTGGATTTGAGATCAGACAGATCATTAATAGAAATAATATCCAAATACCAAATTCGACTTCTATATACTTCCTGCAAACTCGAAGAAACTTTTGGGAACGTCAAAAAAAGAACGTCTTCTTCCGACATAATAAATTCTTCCAAGAATTCCGGACCTAATCTTTTCAAAAAAGTACGTACAGGACTTTTGTGTTTCCGAGCCAAAGTTCTAGCACAAGAAAGTCGAATTATATACTTTATTCGATATAAACTCTTTTTTTTTGAAGATCCGCTATGATAATGAGAAAGATTTCTGCATATACACGCAAATCGCTCAATAATATTAGAATCTGATAAATCCGCCCAAACCGGCTTACTGATGGGATGCCCTAATAGGTTACAAAATTTCGCTTTAGCCAATGACGCAATCAGAGGAATAATTGGAACAAGGGTATCTACTTTCTTAATAGCATTATTGATTAGAAATGAATTTTCTAGAATTTGACTCCGTACCACTGAAGGGTTCATTCGCAAGTTTGAAAGATAGCCTAAAAATTCAAAGGAATGATTGGCTAATTGGTTTATATAAATCCTGCTTGGATAAAACCACAGCGAAAAATACCATTGCCAAAAAGTGATAAGGTAAGATTTCCATTTAGTCATGAAAAGAGACGTCCCTTTTGAAGCCAGAATGGATTTTCTTTGATACCTAATATAATGGATGCAAGGTTCCTTGCCCAACCATAGGTTCGCCTGAAAATCCTTACTCTTTGCAAAAACATTCACAAGACGTTCTATTTTTCTATAGAAATAGATTCGTTCAAGAAGAACTCCAAAAGATGTTGATCGTAAATGAGAAGATTGGTTACGTAGAAAGACGAAAATGGATTCGTATTCAAATACATGAGAATTATATAAGAATAAGAATAACCTTTGATTCCTTTTTGAAAAAGAGAAATTGGCTTTCTTTGGCGTAATAAGACTATTCCAACCCCAATACTTATTGAGAAAGAATCGTAATAAATGCAAAGAAGAGGCATCTTTTACCCAATAACGAAGAGTTTGAACCAAGATTTCCACATGGACAGGGTGGGGTATTAATATATGTAACACAAAATTTAAATGTGAAAAATTGTCTTCAAAAAAGGGAAATATTGAATGAATCGATCGTAAATTCTGAGATTTGACTATCGTTTTATTTTTCCCCTCTAAATCTAGACAAGATATGAATCGTAGAGAAAATGGCATTTCCACAATAAAAGCAAACCCCTCTGATATGATTTGAGAATACAAATTTTTGTTGCGCCCCCAAAATGGATTTTGGTTAGAATCATTAGGAGAAATAATCAAATGATTCTGTTGATACATTCGAGTAATTAATCCTTTCACAATAAGTAAACTATATTTATTGTCATAACCTGAATTTTCTGACAAAAGCGATCTACCGAAACCACGATCATGAGCAAATGCATAAATATACTCCTGAAAAATAAGTGGATATAGGAAGTCGTGTTGTTGAGATCTCTCTAGCTGTAAATATCTTTGGATTTTCTCCATTAGAAATTTGAGTTGAATCAAAAATAAAAGATTTTGCGGGTTATCAAATGAGACATACATAGTGCGATACAGTCAAAACAAGCTATTCTAGTAAGAATAGATACCTCAGGTAAACTTATCAACAGACTCTCTACCCTCTCTTTTTCCCATTCATTTCTTTAATTCGTCTATGTTATAGGATAAGAAGATGATTAGAAATCTTTTATTTTTTAAACCTAATCGCTCTTTTGATTTCGGAAAAAACTTTATTGATCAATATACTGCTTCTTTTACATATACATCTTCATTCCATAATAGAGAATGCTAATAGTTAGGATTCATTAAAAAAATATAGAATCCCCCCATGGGGGAGAAGTCCTTCCCGTATCAGGCACTAATCTATTTTTAACGTCTAATTAGATTGGGAAATTATTCAAATTAAGAACAGAAGCTGGTTGCTTTTTCTTTCTACTAATTAATTAATTGAAGCCTTAAGGCCCCTATCCATTTATTCATTCGACCCAACTTTATTTTGTTCCGTTCCAAGAATTCGAAGAAGATTTTGTACCGATCCGAGAAGAATTAAATATCCTCAGAACTCTCCATTGATACGACATGCTATTTTTTCCGTTTATTCCCTTTCAGGATCAGTCGTGGTCTTCCAAACTTTACCAATGGTATGGACGAATTCCTCACTTCATCCAAATATGTAAAAGATTCTAGCCGCACTTAAAAGCCGAGTACTCTACCGTTGAGTTAGCAACCCGAAGAAAGTAGAAATTAAACAAAACCTCAACTAAGAAAATTTCAACTAGAGGGTGTATAGATACAATCAAAATCAACTAACTTCCATTTTTGAAAGAAAGAGAAAGAAGATTCTACGAGCTAACAAATCTACAAAAAAACAGATTTTCTATTTCTAAAGGATTCGAAAGATAAAAATGAATTGATTAGATGAAAATACAATAAATTCTCAGATACAGATAAAAGAAAAAAAATACCGAATTGTATAAATATAAATTGAGAGAGCACCTCTTGTGTTATATACCTTTTTTCAATAAAAAAAACCTCTTGTAGAAAAGAAAGCATTATTTGAATAATGAATAAAGTAAAGTAAAACACCTATGGGTGGGACATAACTAAATATACCCGGTTCACTTATTATATTATAATTATAATGAGTTATATTATTATATTATTTATTTTTTTATTTAAATATTTATTTTTATTATTTTCTATTTATTATATTCTATTTGTATATTTTTTGTTTTTTTTTGTTCGATAGACTTTTGTCAATAGTTGTCAATATAAATGTATTATATTTGTTCGATAGACTTTTGTCAATAGTTGTCAATATAAATGTTGAGAAAAGAATACAGTGGAAAAAAGAAATTGCATTGAAATATTTTTTGTAATTCTTTGAATTTCAATTTAACAGTGCAAATAATATAAAATAATATAATAGTCAAAATTGTCTTGGATTGACACTACATATCTAATCTACATAGATCGAAAAAGGATAAATGAAAAAAAAAATATATCGGATTTTTTAGTCCATAATGTATTTCATCAACCTAAGTGGAATAAGCAAAGCGGATTCGGTTAATCCAGTTACAATGAAAACCACACAATTGAAGGAAATATCCGAATTGGATAGTTAATAAAATCAATAAACTAAGGTTTTATCGTTCTAGCCCATCGGATTTGACGGAAACAATGATACATACGAATACAGCAGAAAGGGAGAGGGGGATCAAAAAAACAAGTAGAGAACAATTATACAAAGTTATATACAAGTACAAAGTTATATACAAGTTGCTACCCCCCCCCTCTGGGTATTTCTTTATTCTTTAATTGAATTTCATTTGATTAGACGGAAGTTCTTTAAAAACTTCTGCTTTTTTTAAAAGATTCTGAACAGTTCCTGTAGGTTGAGCACCCCTTTCAAGGAAATAGAGAATAAGAGGAACGTTTAAATAAGTTTGATTCTTCATTGGATCATAAAAGCCTACTTTTCTAAGATCTTTTCCTTCTCTTCGGGATCGAACATCAATTGCAACGATTCGATAGATGGCTCATTGAGATAGGTGTATGTAGATGAACAATACCCCCCCCCTAGAACCGTATAGGAAGTTTTCTCCTCGTACGGCTCGAGAAAAAATGATTGGATTCGAAGTTTTGTCTATATATGGAGCACTTCTTATATATATCTGCAGCACTTCAAATAAATTCGATGACAAATGGGCCATCAATTAGACATTAGACTACGATTTCGGTCTTTTTTTCTTCCTAAAAAGGAAAAAGAAACCATTCGTACTCATAACTCAAGTTGGATAATTCTTCAAATAGTGCAAAGGCACTATTTTGACTCAATTTTCTTTATTGAGTAGTCTTTACTCCCTTCTCTTTGTCTCATTTAAAATTCGATTTGGGTTCTTTAGTCTAATCCAACTGATGAGACTATCGAGACAATTAAAATGGTCTTTCCTTGTTCTTAGATCCTTTATCCTTAATTTTAAATCATTGGGTTTAGACATTACTTCGATGCTTCTTAATCCTTTCAAAATGGCAGCAACATACCCTTTTTGATTTCTTTTTAGCACATAATCCTACGGGCAGTTAATTCCCGCGTGATAGACTTTGAATCGAAAAAGTTCGATCAATTCCAACAAGTTTTGCTTTTGAATTGGAAACTTGCTCGAATTGGATCCTTTCTATTTCTATTTCTATATAGAGAAGATATATTTACGAAGTTGTTCCAATTGATTGGCATTAACCCTAGATCCTTGTCCCCGAGAAATTAATTAATCCTTTCTACTCGAGCTCCATCGTAGACTATTTACAACCCAACAAAAAACGAAGGGTTCAAATGTAACAGAACAAACAATGTCGAGCTAAGAACACCCTCATTAATTGAATGAGGTGGATTTTGAATCCACAACGGATCGTGTCCTTCAAGTCGCACGTTGCTTTCTACCACATCGTTTTAAACGAAGTTTTACCATAACATTCCTCTCATTTGGAACCGGTATGGAATTGATTCAATTATGGAATCATGAATAGTCATCGGTTCAGCGGTCCATAGACATCGTAATCTAGACTTTTTCTTCTATATTATGATTATGTAAAAAGTATTAGCTTAGCAAGAGAGCATATTTAACATACATAAATAAATAATATTATAGATAAGATAATAGAAAGAAATATATAAACGAATAACTTTTGAAATCTGCATCTTCAAATTCAAATGACTCCATAGGATAGATTTCCTACTTTTTCAAAGATTCCACTTAGAAGAACTCATTCAAAATATTTATTGAAATGGAAAAACTTTTCTGTTTAGACATCATTATTTAATATTTGAATATTTCATTTGATTTATTTAAATTTGAAGAAAATTGGACAATAAATATCCCCTTTGACCTTCGCATAGGAAGGTCGGTCTTTTTTTATTGACTGAGCACGGATGTAATTTCAAATAGATAAATAGATGAAAGAAGAAAGAAATCCAATTTTTGCATGAATTGTATCAAAAAATGATGTAAGTTAAGATTTGAATCTTTACTTTATTCTTTTCGTCTGACTACGAAAATCAAAATACAAAAAATAGGGAAGGTTTTTCCTATATATCAGATAGACTGAATAGTTATCACTGTTCTAGAGATTCTATAAGAATAAGAGTGAATTGAAATAGTTTCATTTTTAGTAATGAAAATATTACAAATCTTTTTCACAAAAACCAAAAAATTATTGTCATTGAAATAAAACATACCATATAAGCTAAACATTCCCTCATTTTATTTATATGGTTATATGATTGATGTGTATTTTGTTTAACGCGGGGTTGGATAATATTGCAATAATGGACTCTTGTCATAAAGTGAATACAATCAAAAGGATAGGATAAACCCCCTTGCTTCCATCGTTACATAGATTCCCCATTTTTAATTAGAGCCAAACACAAACTAAATCAAAATAAAACGAGATTCAAAGAAAAAGCATTGGCTCTATCACCCATTTCTATAGGATATGGAACTTGATCATTTGTTAATGAGATTCGAAGAGACACGCATATGAAAATGAATATGGATTAACTCCTATCACTCCCCTACTTCCTTCTAGGGGAATAATAGAGCATATAAATAAAATCAATATGCGCTGGGACGGAAGGATTCGAACCTTCGAATATCGGGACCAAAACCCGGTGCCTTACCACTTGGCCACGCCCCATTTGAATTTCTAATCTCCGCCAAGAAATAATAATATTGGTATTGGTTGTTTGTAAACTTTAGTCCAAATATCTATAGAATAGAATTGGTACTAGGATATCGATATGCGCTGGGACGAAAGGATTCGAACCTTCGACTATACGGGAGAAAGACCCGTCGCCTTACCACTCGGCCACGCCCCATTTGAATTTCTAATCTCTGTCAATAGTCAATATAATAATAGTATTGGTATTGGTTGTTTGTCAACTCTAGTCCAAATATCTATAGAATAGAATTGGTATTAGGATTTTGATACATATAGATATAGAATTCAACTTAATTTATTGATCATTAGATAGAATTCAATTAAGATAGTGTATGAAAGTATGATTTCTTCTATTCTCCTTTGAGAATTGGAGGATTTTTGGTTGGGTGGGTGCAAAGAAAAAGAAGGATTTTTTGTCTACCTTACTGACTTTACTCCTTTTTACTTCTATCAAAAACTCAATCAAAATGCAATTATCTCCAAGAACAAAATGTCTGTTATGCTTAATACCGTTAGT